TTCCTTTTTTCTTTCATTTATACTGGATAAATTTATTAGATAGTGATTACTATCTCGAAAAAAGTATTTTCTTTATTACCTTTTCTTACCTATAGGAAACCCATATTTGATCCAATCAAATTGATTTTATCATTTCTGTATCGGCAATTCAATATAGAAAGATATATATGGGGTATATATCTTTCTCTTCCTGCCCATTTCCCCACGCAAGGGGGGATACTTGAAGGGTCGATTCTTTTTTTTTTCTTAACTTACCCCTTACGAATGAAAGCCGAGGAATGTCTGATTAGTTATAACTAATCAATCAAATTTGAAAGAAATCTAGAATTCAAAATATATAGGATAGAAAATATAGAAGTCTAAAAAAAAGAATTTCAAATGCCATGTGAATTCAAAATCAAAAATAAAAAAAGAAAATTTGACTAGACTCTCTAAAAATATTTAAGATTGACTATCGAATAGAATAATATTCGAATTGTATTCGAATTAAGAATTGTGATAAAGAAATCAAAATTATATATCGCTATATAAATCGTTATGTTCTATAATATCCAATATTTATTGGGAATTATATATTTCTAGAGACACTATACTATAGTGTATTGAATTCCTATGCATAGAAAATGTTTGTTCTGTGGGCCCGCTTAGCTCAGAGGTTAGAGCATCGCATTTGTAATGCGATGGTCATCGGTTCGATTCCGATAGCCGGCTTTTTTCTCTTTTTCATTTTTTTATTCAAGAAAAACGGATAATCTTCCTTTGGAATTTGAAATCAAAGAATATTGAAAAAGTGTCTTCCCCTCTTTCCAAAAATCCATGATTTTATTAAGTTATAGATTAAGTTATAGGTTAACTTATAGTGAACTCCCAACTGTGTCAGGAAAAGGATCTTTTATATATATACTAATATATAATAATTATATAATAATGGAAAGTTTGGATATTTATCCAATTTATCTCATTCTTCTTTTCTTTATAGTACAAGTACACTACTTCTTTAAAAAAAAAAAAAAAGAATGAAATGAATTCTAAATTAAGAATAAGGAGTCTTTATGTCGCGGTACCGAGGACCTCGTTTCAAAAAAATACGCCGCCTGGGGGCTTTACCAGGACTAACTAATAAAAGGCCTAAAGCCGGAAGTGATCTTAGAAACCAATCCCGTTCCGGGAAAAAATCTCAATATCGTATTCGACTAGAAGAAAAACAAAAATTGCGCTTTCATTATGGTCTTACAGAACGACAATTACTTAAATACGTTCGTATCGCCGGAAAAGCAAGGGGGTCAACAGGTCAAGTTTTACTACAATTACTTGAAATGCGTTTGGATAACATCCTTTTTCGATTGGGTATGGCTTCGACTATTCCCGCAGCCCGCCAATTAGTTAACCATAGACATATTTTACTGAATGGGCGTATAGTAGATATACCAAGTTATCGCTGCAAACCCCGAGATATTATTACGGCGAAGGATGAACAAAAATCCAGAACTCTGATTCAAAATTCTCTCAACTCCTCTCCTCAGGCAGAAGTGCCAAACTATTTGACCCTTTACCCATTCCAATATAAAGGAGTAGTCAATCAAATAATAGAGAGTAAATGGATCGGTTTGAAAATAAACGAATTGCTAGTCGTAGAATATTATTCTCGTCAGACTTAAACCTAAACTAAAATAAGGTTCGGGCAATTTTCTTCCCTTTCGTCAAATTAAATTAACCTTAAGGTTAAGCAAGAAAAAGACGGGTTTGATCCCGATTTTATCCCATTTATGTACACAGCCCGCGGGGCTATTTTCATATTATTTCCAGTATTCTTCCTAGTCATGGCAATTCGGAATAGAGAATCTATATCAATGAAAGGTCTAACTGGTGGAATAAAGGTCTCCATTGCTATTTGATCCGGTGTTTTTAATAAAAAAATCAAATGGGTCTATTAAGTGAAGGTACGGAAAGAGAGGGATTCGAACCCTCGGTAAACAAAAGCCTACATAGCAGTTCCAATGCTACGCCTTGAACCACTCGGCCATCTCTCCTACACAATTCTCTTACATAATGATTATGAACCAAAAACCGAGTGAATAGTGAGTTCTTCATATTCCATTCTAGATTATTGGATAGATATGCCCAATCCATTTTAACTATATACTATATAGTCATTAATATGACTATTACAAATAAAAATAGAAAATTTTTCATCAAAGTAAAGAAAGAGCCTTCTTTTCAGGCTCCAGGATAAAGAAACAGTTGTTTTCTTACGAATTTTTTTTGAATTAATTAAATTAAAAGAGGGATTCGTGTTTGCAAAAATGACTCCTACTATTTCGAATCGATTAAATCGATGAATTAGAACGAATCAACTGATTGATAGGTCTAGATTTTTTAGACTAGGGTTAATCGAGACTTTTATATCATAATTATGATAATTCTATATAGACTACGATTCCATAACTTACAAATTCTAAAATTTCTTTGCGGTTTTAGAGTTCTCAACACCAAATCCCTT